TTCTTTCGACACAAGAAAGAGATGTGGAAAATTCCTTTTCTTGTGTCGAATACTAGGAAGATGAATAATCGTCCCTATAATTTTGTGTTCCACGCATTTATCCGTTCTATTCCCCGCTTACTTATGTCTAGTATCTAGTCGAATTTTATTCGATTAGAATAGAAAACACTATTAATGTATTTTATGACATTGAAATGTGATAATAGTAACATAATCATACCACCCCAATTTGGATTCAAAAAAAGTAAAAAGTCTTCTTCACAATCTACATACTATGACTAGGAATGCAGTACAAGGAATGAGTATAAAAAAGCAAAAGGCTTTTCATAATATCCATTTTTTATCATAAAGAGTCGTCAAAAAGAATTTTGTTCTTTTTACGTTATGAGCTCAATGTCGATAAATCCGCGAGTCTAGAAATTCATTTCTGACAATTGAACCTTCTCGAACTGTTTCTTTTTAAGAACCAAAAAGATTTGTGCCAAAATAACAGATGCCAAGAAGAACAAAAGGCCTTGGACACGTAAGGGATCTTGAAGTACTATTTCTGCATCTCCCTGACCAAATCCGCCCACATTAGGATTACTCGTCAACGGTTGATCCAATTTGATAGATTCGCCTTCTGAAACAAGAAGTTCTGGCCCTGGAGGGATAATATCAACCACTTGACGTCCATCCGATGCATCCGCTATGGTTATTTCGTAACCCCCTTTTTCTTTTCGTATTATTTTACCTACTATACCCGCTGATGTAGCATTATAAACTGTATTGTTACTTTTGCTCCCGTCGGGATAAATCTGACCCCTTCCCCTGTTTCCGCCTACATATATAGGATATTTTAAGAAGTGAACCTCTTTCGTAGTAGCGGGGTCCGGGGAAAGGATAGGAAAGGTTATTTCACTATATTTCTGACCAGGAACGGGGCCTATCACAAGAATATTTTTTTTATTGGGGCGATAGCTCTGAAAAGACAGATTGCCTATCTTTTCTTTTATCTCGGGGGAAATCCGATCAGCAGGAGCTAATTCAAAACCCTCTGGTAAAATAAGAACAGCCCCTACATTCAAAGCACCCTTTTTACCATTAGCGAGAACTTGTTTTAGTTGCATATCATAAGGGATTCGAACAACTGCTTCAAATACAGTATCTGGAAGTACCGTTTGTGGAACTTCAATATCCACGGGCTTATTAGCTAAATGGCAATTGGCACATACAATACGACCAGTCGCTTCTCGCGGATTTTCATAACCCTGCTGTGCAAAAATGGGATATGCACTTGAAATGGATGGCCGAGTTATGATATATATCATGAGCGATACGGAAATGGATCGAGTAATTTGTTCCTTTATCCAAGAAAAAGTCTTTCTAGTTTGCATGGTCCAACCATTGAGCCCAAAAATGTCTACAATAAATTTGGTAGGTCGCTAACCCAGTTCCCTATCCGCAATTCTGCTATTTACTGGAATAATTTTACTGGAATAAATAATATTAATATATAGAATAAATCTTTGGGATGGGTAGAAAAATAAAGAGTAAGTATGATTTTACATGCTTTGCTTCTGTACAACTACAAAGTAAGAAACGTTAGAATTGAATTGGATTAATATCAGTAGATCCTTTTTTAATCATTCATTGAATGATAAATCACTACAAGTGACGGAGAAACACGATTTAAATAACGAAAAATCCAAAATTTAAATAGAGTATCTAGAATGACTGGAAAAGTAGAAACAAGACCAGATATAATTTGATCATTATGAGCAAATCCAAAATCTTTGTAGACAAAGCCAATCATTAGTTCCCAACCATGGGGCGAATGGAATCCGATACATAAATCTGTTAATAAAAGAATCGAAAAAGCCTTTATTGTGTCACTTAAGTTATATAGGAATTCCTGAGCCCAAGAGTTAAGAATAACAAGTTCTTTATTACCCAAAATTGAATAACCACTTAGAATAACGAAACAGATTATATTTGTCAAGAAGTGCAAAATCGTATGGATATGATCCTCATTGTGTATCTTGATTAATTGGAGCGTTTCTTTGTGGATTCCTATACGAAGGTTTTGTAGATGTGTCTCCGAGTATTCCTTGATCATTTCCTCCAAAAGAAAGATTTCCTCCAATTCTATGAATTTTTCGAGAATATTTTTTTCTTGAATATCATTCAAAAAAATTTCAGATTGCCTAGTATTCCACCAATAAGTAACCCAAGATTCCAGACTTTTATTAAATGAGAGAGAAATCCACCAGGGCAAAAATACTATAGATGCAAGATATAAAAGAGGGTTGAATGCGTTCTTTTTTGACATTTTTTCATTTCGTCTATGAATTTTTAATGAACCGACCTCATTAGTTGACTCTACGCCATCCAATATTTCTCTCATGCATGAGTTCTATTACAAAGTATCGAACTTATGAATCTATTCACTGTTTTGTTTTGTGGTTGTTACGTTACGTATACGTCTTCTTTGACTAGAATGAGCGTTATGAAGAAACTTCAGTTAAGTTATGGTATAGAAAAGGGGGATTCTTTAGTTTTTCCTTACTGCTGAGAAAGCATTCACTCTCTCAGCTCATTTCTCAAAATACTTCAATCGGTACACGCAAGAAATAGGCCAATTCGGCAGCTTTTTGTTCGATTTCCCGTGGAGTAACATTCTCATCAGTACGAGTCAAGGGAATGGCCCCCCGGCCTCTGATATCCATATAAAGGACACGGCGAGCATAAATACCCTCTTTAACTTCTATTCTGACGGACTGAATATCCTTTATAAGGAATCGGAGGAAGATGCGACGATTTTTTCCAGGGAATCCCCAACGAAAAATACACACCATTCCTTCTTTTCTATCGAATCGATCATAACCACCCCCTACATTCCACGAAATTGTGCACCACAAATAGGAGCTAATAAAGAGACCCGCGATCCCATAGAAAGACATCACAATCCCTTGTGGAAAAAAAAGGATTTGCTGAGACGGAAATAAAGATATCAAGTTTCTCCCAAGATAACTGGAAGTTCCAACCAATAAGAATCCTAATGAACCTAAAAAAAGGATAATGGCCCAGCAGAAATTACTTGTTTTTCGCGACCCCGTTATAGGTTGTATCCATATATGTTCTGATCGACAACTCATACTTGATCTGGTTTCGTTTTATTGGAATTGAGAGAATACCCTAGACTTTACTCTTTTTGTTTCCGAAGTAACTCTCATCAACTAGTACTAGTTTGATGTGAACCTTTAAGAGTAATTTATCAAATTGGTTAGATCTAAAATAAAAAAAATACCCTTCGTATGATCCCATCAATATACATATAGATGTACCGATTTTACAGTTCAGCCATCCGGCGATCCTGAGATTTTTTCAAATAGATAGAATTACTTTACCCCCATATCATCTTTCTACAGGCCAAAGAGCCCCTTTTCGACGGAAGCGCCGCATGTTATACCTTCTTTTCTTACACTAAATAGGTATCTGCGTTATGATACAAGTCTTAGTTTTGAAAAAAAAAATGGATCAGAGTTGGGCCCATCAGATCTAAACAGTCTTATTTTTTTGAACATGAAGAAATAAAGAAGCCATTGCCATTGCCGGAAATACTAAGCCTACTAAAGGCACCAAAACAGAGGGAAAGTCGAAAGTTGTCATATAAAGGATACCTCAATTTACTATTTGTATCTGTTATTATTTATATTAATATTATAAAGATTTAATATTATAAAGTTAGTATAAATCTAAGTATATATCTAAGTGAGTATAGAAGGTACAAAAGCATATATCATATCTATAGTTTCTATATTCTAGAATTCTATATTTGGATTATATATACATACGTAAGACGTAGAACAAAAATTTTTTATTTTCCTAGAATTTAACGAAAATAAGAATTCACTATTTTTCTTGTTGATAGAGGCCTCTTAACTGAATTAGTAATCAAGAATATAGATAAAAAGGAGTTATCCACAACTTTTGATTTATTTTTACAATTTAGATCTTATGTCAACAAAGAAACCCCATTCATATTCGTTTTACTTGGATTCTGATAAACTAACTACTTGTTTGCTACAAATAAAAAAGGAACTTAATGCTCTATTGAATTTTTATTCAAAGGAAAGAAAGCGTGGAGCTGAAATAACTCACTCAGAACGCTTTTTAAAGGATTACGTGGTACGATTAGATCGAATAAGCCCTTCTGGAATAAATATTCAGCCGCCTGTGAACCTTCAGGTACTGTTTTATTCAATGTTTGTTCAATTACTCTTTTACCCGCAAATGCAATATAGGCATTGGGTTCGGCAATAATGATATCTCCCAACATACCAAAACTCGCAGTTACCCCCCCTGTAGTAGGAGATGTAAGAATTGGTACATAGAATAACTTTTTATTTGATTGATAATCATATAAAGCAGAAGATATTTTAGCCATTTGCATTAAACTCAAACTTCCCTCTTGCATACGCGCCCCCCCGGAAGCACATACTATAATAAGAGGGAGAAATTTGTTAGTAGCGTACTCAATCAAACGGGTTATTTTCTCCCCAACCACGGATCCCATACTACCCCCCATAAACTGAAAATCCATAACCCCAAGTGCTATGGGAATACCGTTTAATTGGCCTATACCTGTTTGAACGGCTTCAGTTAATCCTGTCTTTCGTTGATAAGAATCGATACGATCTTTATAAGGCTCCTCTTCCGAATGAAATTCAATGGGATCCAAAGAAACCATGTCTTCATCCATAGCATCCCAAGTATCCGGATCGATCGAAAGTTCGATTCTATCGGAACTACTCATTTTCAAATGATATCCACATTGTTCACAAAGATTCATTTTTGATTTTAAAATTTTCTTATAATTTAATCCATAACAATTTTCACATTGAACCCACAAATGTCTGTATTTTTGAGTTACATCCAGATCATTGGAACTTTCTATTATAGTGCTACCATTCGTGCTGGTACTTATATCGGACCCCTTACTTTCACCACAAACGGAA